CTAGTTCCTATGGGGATTCCCCTTGGTCTAATTCCACGCCTTATGACGAAAGGGGAGTCGGCGTGGCGTAAAGTGAAGATTGAGGGAAGTAGAGAAAAATTCCCTTCTGGGGTATTCCGAAGGTGTAACCTAGGCAACGAAAAAGGGGCCCGATACTTCAACTAGAGGAGCGACCCGTTGGTTCACCAAACCCCGACCCAGCGTCACACGTTCTCCAGGTCCGAAGGGATCCAGTGCCCAACTACCGACTCCTCCCGGAATTGCGTTATCGGAGCCGAGCCAGGAATGGCCGTTAGTGGACACCCACCACTTTTCACCGGTTAGAGAGGCCCTCTTTAATACATTAAGAAAAGATGTTCACAGGGGCCAGAAAGACTCGGTCATAGGAACTTAGACCACCTACGCGCTGGTAAACGAAAACCACCTCGACCGGATCAGAGTAAACAACAATGTCGAATCAGGCCGCCCCTAGCCTTGAAAGAATTCACACGCGGCCACCGGCTTTCCCAAAATAAGGGGAGATCCGCTGCTTACTGCTCACGAAAACATCCCTATAGTAAAGTCGTCCGCGTATCTTTCTGATCTCCTTTCCTTAGCGCAAGCACTAAGCAAGTAAACTACCTTCTATTTTTTTTTTGTTTTGACTAATTCAAAGGTGAAAAATGGGGTTTGCTAAAAAAGGGGGAGAGAGGAGTGGGGTACGCTCACTTCTGCATTTTAGTTTAGGTTATTGAGATTATCAATCGCTCTTTTTAGTGGGGAGGAATAGTGCGGGAATGGCGGTTCTCAGACGAGGGAATCGCTCTTCTCTAACTAAATCAAAATAGGCTAGAATGCTTCTATCGATAGAGCTTTCACGTCTGCGCATAGAATCATTTTTTTCCTTTACATTTCGTTCTTACCATATCATGGGCTGTTGGATCGGAATCCGTGTGATGGTTCGAGAGCGGTTTAAAATATTCTTCGCATCCATCTTAGGCCTTGTGTTACCTGCGGGACTTAGTTAGTGGTCGAGTCGTTTTTGGTAATTGACACCCGTCGCATTAGTTTCAATTCATATGTTACCATTCATAGTGAAGTAGCCCTCTTTTTGATGTCTGAGTGCCTTATTCTATCTATCAAAGTCCTTCTTTGTCTATTTGATTTTCTCGAAGGTCCGCATTAGGGACTCTCGTGCGAGCCATACAACGTTCCAAGGCGGGAACTGCTCCTTTCCTTGAGCTCCCTATTTCATTTCGTTCCTCCCAGGCGTTGATCTCGCAACGGCCCTCCACTCCAGCACGTCCTCATATCGCGTCCGCCACCACAGCTTTACATCCCCAGAGAGATACATTGTTGCCATTGTGACTTGGTAAAGGGGCACGAACAGCCTTAAAGTACTGTTCCATGTCTCAAAAGTCTTCGATCCGTTTCGCTTGATTCGTCGTCGAGCCACTGCTTACGGCCTTCTGTAGTATGGGGACCTCGGCCCTACTCTCTAAAGCTTGCCACCCCTATCTATTAGTAAAGCTCGAAACACTTCCACGACCCCCCGCCCTTGGCCTTCCATCATGGTCCGCCTAACCAGTCCATCTTTCTCCAGAGAAGCAACCCGCTCGCTCGAAATCAGTCCCTTCAGTTGTGTAACAAGGCGTCCACACGATTACGAGTCCCCTCCCGTCGAGCCTCTTCGACGGCACTAGCCTACGGGTTCTTCCCACTAGCCATGGCTTGGCCGCTCTGATACCACTTGTCATGGCGCTAAGTCCTTCAAGCCCACAAACCGCGGCACCCTGCTAACGGTCCGCTGTAGCAGAGTAAGCTGAAAAGCCCTATATATTCTATTAGAAAAGCCTAAACGTCCTTATTGAAAACTAAAGCGCTAACGAGCAAGAAAACGGATGCGCGTTAGCGCAACGGCTTTCGCGCAGCTCAATCCCTTTCTTTGTTCTATAGTAAGGGGCCTTTTCTTGCAGGATGCCGGGTGCGCCGGAACGCCCAACCGGGTTTCCGCCTTCATTTGGTCGTGCTGCTATGATGTAACGTGCAGTCGTCCCGAGGCAGCAGGATTATGGTAAGGGGCCCCCTCTTTTCTCTCCCTTAAACTCCTTTATAGATTGCGAGTCGGGAATAGAGCAGTGGCTTATTCGGCGCTATATCACAATTCATTCATTCTCGGGCATAGCTGTTCACGAAACGGGACATCTGTCGGCGGCGGGAGTCTTACATCTGAGCGAGAGGTAAGACCAATCCCATTCATCCTGGTCCGATCCGAACGGATCTTGTTGAATGAATTTTTCCATTGTTGTATGCCCTAATTAGACAATTTTTTCCTACTCCTGAGATATAGTGGAAACTTTTTTTTATGGTGGAGAGTGGGGGGTGAAAACACCAATGCAGCAAAGAACGACCGCATGAATCGGAATCCACTTATATTAAGATTAAGACAGACGACCGAGAAATAAAGGCTTCACGTTCTCCAAGGGGTTGCTCTTAGCGTGCTAGCCGCTGCTTCATTTCGTATAGTGATAACGCTTTCTCTTCTCTTTCTTAGCGCTCCGCCCCCCGTAAGGGGAACTCAGGTTGCGCGGCTTTCTCTTATATGGGTCTATTTTCTCTGACTTGACTCAGCTTGACCTACTTGACTCAGCGGTTAGAGTATCGCTTTCATACGGCGAGAGTCATTGGTTCAAATCCAATAGTAGGTAAAACCGGCCGAAACCCCTGCTTTTGCCAGCATGACAGCAAGCACGGACTGGCAGCAAGGAGTCAACTGAATGACCAAAGCATCGGTTGCTTTCTTTCAGAACCTTCTTCGACCGCCTTGCTTAGCGCAAGCACTAAGCAAGTAGCCCCCCCCTCTCTTCTTCTCTTCATGTATGGCCTACCCGTCCCGAATAGACGAACAGGAACAGGCTGAAGAAAGGCGCGAGAGAGAGTTGATACTCAACTCACCTCCCCTCTTCCACAATTAGGCGAAGACCAGGGGGGCCAGAAACCACAACGGAAACCTTTCACCGCGCCACACGATTCTTTCGCGAAGCACTCTCTCAGACGTTTCCACTCCTGCCCCCCGAAAGCAAAGAGGTTTCAAGATACCAGGCGACCAAGTGAAAGTGAACAGCCCCGAGCAAATCTTCTAGAGAGCGTACTTTTTGTACCCTTTCTCTCTTCTAAGAAAAACGAAAAAAAAAAAAGAATAAGAATAATATTTTAATTATATGGACCTCCGAGGTGATTACACATGCATGCGTGCACATGAACTTCTAAAAAAAGTGGGTTCAAAACCTGGGTGGCACTATGTAACTCAATCTATCTATTATAGGGCTATTGGTGGATTTTTGTTTGTTTTTAGAATAGATAGAGGAGACTTTAAGTTAAGGAGATTTTGTCGGGATAAGGCTTGCAAAAGTCGAGTAGTCGCAGAAGTAAGGTCTCAGACTCGCACAAGTATCTCGAGGTTTCGCCGTGGGAATTTCGCGAGAGTTTTCGCCGCTTTGAAACAAAAAGTTTCAAAATATCGAAAAGGATGAAATCGTTTGGTCTTTGGCCCTGATTGGTTTGAGAACCTGATTGAAATTGAAGAAGACCAGAATTTTTGAATACACGTAGATCCGCAGATCCAGTGTTTGAAGTTCTTCTAGTATGTTTCGATTTAGGGATTCAACAGTTCAGACAGAGACGTTGTTGAGTATGTGGCTTTACTCCAAGGTGACTCAAGTCTCGATTGAGCAGTCATTTTTCATAGTCGCGGGTCCTGCTTTAGCACCGTTTCACATTTTCAACTGTAGAGGGCGGTTTGTGACCTTCAAATTTTCCTGTGAAACCGGGGCCCTGAGAGATAGCAAAAAGATGCACCCATCTCTAGGCTAATTCAGTCTCTTGTGGATGCTATCTATGAGGTAGTTAGACACGCCCCTTGGGGGATCCGTTGGGTCTTTTAAAAGGACTCAATCAAAGGGCACAAACAAATGAAGGGAAAGCCTGCTGTTTTTATGAGGTTGGGTTTTGAGAGGATACATACACGTCGAAAAAATCCGTTGTCTAGAGTGATCTCAAAGAGTTTTCAATTTAAAGATTTTAAACTTTACTTATACGTACGTTTTTTTATATATAAATTTTATTATATATATAATAGTTTTTCGAATAAAACTATATGTCTTTCTCATTTGCTGCCACTCAACAACAGCAGGTCTCAGCTCTGCACATGCCTAGAAATTTGTTTTTTCTTTCAGCTAAAGATTGTTATCATCTGGTATGAGAACCCAGCTTGTGCGGATATGGTAGCGATACAATCTTCTGGATCTATGGTTGCTGATATGATTACTGCATTAACGCATACTATTGTCAAGCATCGCAAAATGGAACCTCTAAATGTAGATGTTTGGAAGACGAGAATGCAGAAAGCATATGAACAGCATCCATAGTTGTAGACAGTAAAAAAAAGTTCTTCTTCGAAGCTGTGCGTCAAGGATAAGGTACTAGTTTCAATGGAGTCTGCATGATAAATCCGGGCTGAGAATGTATGAGTCAGTGACAATGGTAAACATGAAGTTTCTTCGGCAACGGTTTTTTCCAAGCAAGATGCAAGAGGGGACGAGCGTGTCTCAGCACTTAGACAAGATGGAGAAGATTTTCAAAGAATTTGTAGCAGTGAGAGTAAAAATGGCTGATCGTCATCAGTAACCGGGAAGTCTGCTGAAGTCGTTTGAGTCTTTGACAACCACTCTCTCCCGTGAAACTCCTCCTTTAACGATGATTGATCTGACCATTTTCTTTAGGCAGAAGCTGAAAAGAGATTTGAACAGCAGTCTGAAAAGACTAATGTTGCGTAAAAGAATATGTTTCAAAAGAAAAAAAGCACAAAGTGAGTGCAGAAGGACCTGAAAAACATAGAGTGGTCCTGCAAGAAGAAAGGTCACTTGAGTTTTGAGTTCCCATAAAAGAAGGGCAAAGGGAAAAAGCCATGATGATCAGGAAAAGGTAGTGTTGGTCACTACTATGGCCCTGTTTGCCAGCATTTCAGATAGTTGGTGGATCGGGTCCTCGCATCATATTTTCTTCCGTTTACTCGCAGGAGGCGCAGATATGATTGAAGAACTAGGTTCTTCATAATGTCACTTCGACTGTAATCAGAGGCCGAGGGAATGTGTAATTGCTGTTGGAAAACGGAAAGTCAGAAGATGTTGATTTTCTTTTTGTACCTGAAAAGAACCATGAGAAAAGCCTTTACTTGATATTATATTAGTAAAGCGCTAGCGCGCTAGTTCTAGCAGCTTGCTTCAAAGCTTTACTAATAGGGCTTTTATTATAGGTTAGCGCTCCGGATTCCGACCAAGAACAAAAGCCCGAGGTCGTCAGGGCGGGCGGATAGCTTGGCACCTGGAGATATAGGCGGCAGGATGGACGAGATAAAAATTCAAGAGTATACTTTGTTTGGGTTAGGCGAAGTCCAGAGGTGGAGCGAGATACCTCCATGCCGAGAAAGTAATGCAGCGGATGAAAAAGACAAATGGGTTGCGTTACTCTAACAAGTAAGCAAGTTTACTGCCTTAGCGTTTCGCACTAAGAAAGTAAACTACCACAGGAAATAGGCTTCTTCCGCCGGAAAAGCTCTTCTTATCCTAAAAGAAATTCCTTCGCGCGGGGCTCTTCACGCCCTTAGGACTAACTTCCTTTTGGGTCGAGTGAAAGACATCGCTCGCACGAGAAACTTCGCAGCCACCCGTTAGGTCCGATCCACTCCGATTGACTTAGTGCTTGTCTATTTAGACCCGGTTTCTAAACGTAACAAGACCCAGATTCTTTTTAGATAAAAAAACATCCCTCGCGGCTCCCTGCCGCAGTAACGAGCCACTCCACAAGAAGCAAAAAGGAGTTGCAGGGACAGATCAATTTCCTCTGGCGGGGAAAATCCATTCGGATGTATATGTATAGGACGAGAGCCATGCCCCTAGCCTCAAGAATGACCTCTCTGAGGCACCGGTGCGGAAGAACCACTACGGCTATACATATCAGCGGAACATTCTTTTCGCAGAAGAACGGAGAAGGCGGAAGTGAGACAGACGACTATTTTCATAGAGAGGACCTGACTAAACATCATCAGCGAGAAGTCACGTCTTGCTTGCTAACACAATATCTTAAGTAGTAAATGGCCACATCCATTCGCCTTGACCGGATCATAGCGTTAGCGGAGTCCCCAGAAGAACCGATCGGCATGTTGACCTGCTCATCCGCGAGTATGCTCTTAACATGCGTTTAATCGGTTTCAGTGATTGAATTCGAGTCCTACGGATAAAGAACTCTATATTAAATAATCAGTGGCGCATTGCTCAAGCTGTAGTTGATTGATGTAGTTGCTTGTCGTTTTCTTTTTTCATCGAAATTGGGTTGGTGTTCAGTGCCGTGGGTACAAGATCGAAAAGAATGCCTTGCATTCAAAGTGGAACGAGGGGAAGAATCGACGAGGACATAAAATCGTGAATGAAAAAGCGTGACGAGAATTATCAACTCGAGATGTTAGAAGGAGCAAAATCAATAGGTGCCGGAGCTGCTACAATTGCTTCAGCAGGAGCTGCTATCGGTATTGGAAACGTATTCAGTTCTTTAATCCATTCTGTTGCCCGAAATCCATCATTGGCTAAACAATCATTTGGTTATGCCATTTTGGGCTTTGCTCTAACCGAAGCTATTGCATCGTTTGCCCCAATGATGGCCTTTTTGATCTCATCCGTATTCCGATCTAGGTTGAAGTTTCATTCTTACAACTCTCTTTTTAATTAAAAATGAAATTATTTGACTCTCCTTAGTAAGAATAAGAAAGTAGAAACGATTCCACATGAAAGAGAACCGGACAATTTCCCTCTTGAGTAATGGGAAGCGGGCTAGTCCCCGAAAATGCCCGTTCCTTTTTCGTTGGGGATTTCTATTTACCTGGAGTCCGCGGGTGAGGGTAAGGAGGACTGATTGAGTTCGAGATCGAGACCCAGAAGTATAAATAGGGGCAAAAGTTGCAGCAGGAGGACGATAAACTTTCTGTAGAAGAGTCCTCGGGAGCATTTTTCTCTTCTGAATCGAATGGGCAAGAAAGCCAAAAATAAAAAGAAGAAAGCTCGGGGAAGTAGCAGCTCAAAAGGGGGGTCCTTCCTAAAACCGCCCCTTTATGATTAGTCTCGGTTGCTGGAATGTGAGGTTGGGCGCAGATCCGCCCTCAAAACAAAGGGAGGTTAGACATCTCCTAAAGAATAATAATCTTAGTTTGTGTGGCCTTGTGGAAACTGAAGGAAGATCCATCAATAAAGACATGATTAGCAGGAAGTTTTTTGGGGATTGGGAGGTTTTTGATAATTATGACCATGTGGCAAAATTTTGATTGGTTGGGATCCGTTGATCCTAAAAGTGACCCCTATGTACAGAAGTGATCTATTATCCATGTGTTTTGCAGCTTCATCAATCAGAAAGGGGATTTCAGGGCGTCCGCCGTTTGTTATATTATAGTTCGAATGAAGTTAATCTGAGGAAGGCTTTGTGGGCTGATTTGAAGAGAATGAGCAGTGTAGTGATTGACCAAGCCTGGATTGTTATGGGAGATTTTAATTCTTCTAGATTACATGAGGAAAAGATGGGTGGGAGTGGGAGAAGCCATAATACTGACCTCCACCGATGCTTGTTAGATATAGATCTGTTTGACCTCCCGGCCCGCTCTATACTTGGTCCAACCGCAGAGATAGTGAGCAGATTATTGCCAGGAAGCTTGACAGAGTATTGGTTAATGACAGTTGGCTTGCTACCTTCCCGAACTCTGAAGCAGACTTCACAGGGCCAGGTCTTTCTCCCGTTACCATCAGGCAGAAGTTGGTCACAGGGAAGAAGCCTTTCAAATTCTTTCATTTCTGGACCTCCCACGAAGAGTTTGCCCCTTTTGTTGAGCAAGTTTTGAGTACTCCAGTGGAGGGTACTCCTATGTTCAGGCTGTGCACCAAGCTGAAAGGTTTCAAGCCTGAATTGAAGATCTTTAATTCCAAACACTATGGTAGCATCAACTCTAAGGTTGCCCAAGCTAGAGAGGACCTTACTAGATTGCAGTTACTCCACTTGCGGGATCCTTCCAACTCTGACCTAGCTAATGCAGAAAAAGAGAGTTTGAAAGTTTTTACTCATTTCACTCTTATGGAAGAGGCCTACCTCAAACAGAAGTCCAGAATTCAGTGAGGGGGGGAGTAACACGGGGTTTTTTCACAAGGTGGTGAGAGCTAGGCAGTCCAAAGTAAACAGATTAGAGTAAGGTTAGTTTTTTACAATGCCGAGGGGGATAAGTTTACAGACCATAAAGCTGTTAGTCAAGAGGCTGTCTCCTTTTTCCAGCATCTTTTTGGTGGCTTTGGAAAGAGAGTTGGTGGCGAGGGATTTTTTATTTCACCTTTTACCAGGATGCTTTTTGTCCCTTCCCGTAGAAGCAGAGGAAATGAAAAGAACTATGTTCTCCCTTAACAGTAACAAGGCCCCGGCCCTGATGGGTATTCTGCCCACTTCTTCAAAAGTGCTTGGGAGATTGTGAGTCAGGATGTGATAGAAGCCATAAAGTCTTTCTTTGCTTCAGGCAAGCTTCTAAGGGAAGTTAACTCCACTATCATGGTTTTGGTACCTAAACGAATCCTACAGTCATGGGAGATTTTCGGCCGCTGCAATACGATCTATAAGTGTATTACCAAGTTGATTGCTAATAGGATCAAAGGCTTGCTTCCAAAGATCATTAGCCCCACCCAGTCTGCTTTTGTTGAAGGGAGGAAGATTAAAGATAATGTCCTTTTGGCTCAGGAACTTCTTATAAACTACCACAGGAAGACAGGGAAGCCTCGGTGTGCCATCAAAATGGATTTGAAGAAAGCCTACGACTCAGTGCATTGGTATTTCATTCTGGGGATTTTGAAAGCTGTTGACCTTCTTGCCCATCTGATTGAATTCATTGTGGCTTGTATCACCACCCCCAAGTTCTCGGTCTCCATCAATGGGGGGCTTGAGGGCTATTTATTTCTCCGGAGGGAAGGTTACGAAGTAAAGGGGATCCACTTTCCCCCTATCTGTTTGTTCTTGCTATGGAAGTCTTTTCCAGGATCCTTGTCAAAGCTTCTAGTAATGGAAGGTTCTCTCACCACCCGAGATGTGCTAAGCTGGATTTGACTCACCTTTGTTTTGCTGATGATCTCCTGTTATTCTGCCAAGGAGATCCCCAATCAAATCAGCCCAGAGAGTTTTTATTCCTTTTCTGCTCTCTCCGCAAATCCTGACAAAAACCCATTTTTCAGTGCTGGGATGGATGAAGATACTAAGCACAATGTTGAGAACCTTTTTGGCTTCAAAGAAGGGACCTTGCCCATCAAGTTTCTTGGAGTGCCCCTTATTTCTACTAGACTCACAGCCAGAGACTGTAGGCCTCTCATTGATAAGATTACCAACAGGGTTGAATCTTGGACTAGCAAACGGCTTTCCTATGCGGGTAGACTTCAGCTCATCAGATCCGTGTTGTTCAGTATTCAGGTCTACTGGAGTAGCATTTTCATTTTGCCGAAGGAAGTGTGCAAGGTTATTGACCAGATCCTCAGATCTTTCCTCTGGCATGGTGCAGTTGGTTAGTTAATGGTACAACCCAGTCATTCTTTCTATGTGCAATACAGCTAAGTACGCTATCTCAATCATAGATGAATAAGATAGTTGGTTAGTGCGGTACAACCAATGCAGTATAAGCTGTTAATAGGCTCTAATAGTAAAAGTTTACTAGAATAACATATACTCTTTAGGGAAAATAACAATTTATTCCCGAAAAGTTTACTACACTAACATATACTCTTTAGGGAAAATAACCATTTTCCCGTCGGTCAGCTCTGGAAAATCCAATTAGGGCCGGGCTCTCTCAACTAATGAGTTACTCATTTACTACTTTAACCAGAGTAGTGAGTAATGGACAGATATGTAACCGCTCATAGTGTGGGAGAGGGGGTAGGGGCTCTTCACTACCAGGGTATGGCCACTGGGGTCGTGAGAGAGAGGGGATCACTCCTCTCATCTCACTTATGATCGATGCTGTCTACATGAATTGAAATACAAATTCACCAATGCTTACAATCCGCACAGTTCGTAAATTCAGTGTCTCTCGTTTACATGTGTTTCAGGACTACTATCTCAATGAATTCAACGGTCATTGTATATACGACTCGAACGCAGCATATGTTAGAAATAGTCAGATTCGTAGAAATAGTCAGATTCGTAGAAATAGTCAGATTCGAAATCAAATGTATTCCTCCTTCAACGGGATATCCGACTCTACAGCAGCATATGTTCCTAATAGTCTTCTTCCATTGTATTCCTCGGGGATATCCGACTCTACCGCATCATATGTTAGATATAGTCAGATTCATAAAAGATTTTATTCCGATGGTAAAAATTCTGAAAATCTGATATCCAAAGAGAATCAAATAAAAAATTTCTTGACACTCTTTTATGATCAAATAAAACATGATTTTCATATTAATGATAAATCGAAAAAGAAAAAATATTATGATCAAGATGGTAAATATATACCAAAGTTGATTATGAATCGCTTTGCTACGTTGTTTCCCTTTCTTATTAGCGTATCGCCATTACGATGGCAGCAAGTCTTCGGGACTGGATCCGCTATTCTTGCTGCTTTTCTTGCTTTGGCGGGAGCTGCATGGTCCTTGGATTTGACTGACCTTCTTTCTTTCAACCTATTGGTTGCTATATATTGGTTGTTCGTTTATCTATCTATCTATATAGAGATTAGGTGGGGGGAAAGAACGAAGACATGGCTTTTCCCAAAGATGAAAGCCGCTTTAACGCAAGTTAAAGAAAAACCTTATATGGTATTCTTCCTCAACATTTTTTGTTTTGTATTATGTTATGCTACAATTTATCTTTGTTATCTCATGCTCGCGCTAGACAAGGAAACCTTTGTAAAAATCCTACTCATCATGGGTGAGTGTTCCGCTATCTTTTATTGCTTCTTCTCTCAGAATGAGCTTAGCCGCTTTCAAGCGGTTTTCTCTTTTTTTCTGAGCTATTTATCAAATAGAATTCTATTAGAAAAACTATCGGAACACATATTTTTTTCTCTTTTTTTCCTTTTCTTAGTACTGGAATTCCTTATAGTCGAATACAAAGGTTTTTTTCCCGTAAATTTAGTCTTTTTTGTCATACTTTTAGCATATTTGTGTATTTGCCCGGAGATCTTGTTGTGGGGGTTCGCTTTGGTTCTCCAGCTAATATTCCTGTATCTACTCCTCTTTTTATTCCAAAACTTCTTACACAAAGAAGAAGAGTCCAGTTCGACCCCTAACAAATCTGTATTCTTTTCCTTACTTTTCCTTCTCGTTTCTCTATTATTTATTGTTGATTTTAGAGATACCGGCTTTCACCTACAGATTCTCTTTTTAGGGGCCGGGGCCTTGGTTATCTATTTTTGCTTCCTAAGCAAAACGGGGTGGGAACAAGTGATAACATCTCTTTCTTATATAATAATAAATGTTATAATTGGAGGAGTCATAACTGAAAGCACGTCCGTCTTTTTACGTAATTCAATCCTTTACTTAACCGTCAATTTGTTAATTTATTGCTATTTCTATGGGGCTAGTTTCAAAAAAAAAGAATCACTCAAAAGCATTTTTGATCAAGGAAAAGTCAGAATTTATCTCAGTAAATTCGTTTTTTTAGTCGGTTTACTTTCGAATATTACCGTTAATTCAACTTATTCGTGGATATTGCCCTGGCTTGCTACTTTCGCGTCGCAGATAGGGGTACTCAATCTTTTTTACTTTTTTTTCGATAAAAAAGAAGATGAATTATTCCAAACTTTAGGAAGGAAGCAAACCACCTTTCTATCTAGACTAGTCATTTATGGTGGTGCCGTCTTCTTTTTTCTTCTTTACCCGGCCGCCGCTTTCATTTTACTACTAAATCCCTTTTTTGTCAAAAACCTATATAAGGGATCGAAGAGATTATGGCAGATTATGTTCACCAAGAAATGACCCGAAATTGGATCTTAAAAGCACTAATGTAATTTAACATGGCGACCTATGTGGAATCCCTCGTTAGGCAAATACTAGGCAAGACCGGATCCCTTTAGTTTGATTCCAACTCCACAAGTTCTTTTGTCCCCGATTAGAAGGTTTACTATAAGGCGAGGAGTAAGGTGTCTATGCCCCATTCCGGCTATCTCATACCGATTGGAGAAAAATAAGTACTGTAAGAATGTAATAAGAATACAGACTTTCTCATACAAATCATGCAACACTCACGCCTTCGGCCCCTACAGATTATGTTCTTCACAGTCCGACTCATCTGAGTCTTGATCTTCAATCCTCATCGCTTTCAGATGCAGAGTCACTGGCAGCCGCAGACTAAGAATCAGGAAGGTGATGCTGACGGAGATGGGCGCAACGCAGGTCACAGAGCCAGTGGCCTCAGGATCATCATAACGAGGCGGGAAGTCATTCCAATCCGACCAGCAACTCTCCCAGTCAGAAGACGTGGTGCAAGTCAGGAGCGGTCAAGTCTGGGATGTCCTGAAGGTGACGCAGGACCGAAGTCAAAGAAAGGACGTGGAAGTCAAGCCGCACGCATGATTGTCCCTCTGTAGTAATGACAGGGCTAAGATATCCTCACAGATGCATCTTTCTCAATTTCCTATCTAAGAATGCCTGAAAAGAACTACTCGAACAAGAAGGAACGAGAATAGAGCATCTTTCCCTTTAGTCCGCTTCAGGAAATGAGGGACTAGCTGCTCGTGAGTCTTCAGGGCGCTCGAAGAAGAGCCTTTACTAAAAGCGAGATTCTTTGATGTTGGTTCCCCCGGTTCTATGAATCAATCCAACTCGAACTCTAAGAAGAGAAAAGATTGAGACAGTTGAGACCGATACAGTACGAGACACGACCGATGACCGATTGAATCTTTAATTCCTTTAAATAGTTCCTGCGGCAATAATCTTCAATACTTCAATAGATTCACTACGGATACAGTTGAAAACAGAACTAGCTTACCTGAAATAAATAACTCGCTAAACTACAGATATCGCATATTGAACGGAAGACTTGATGTTGCTTTCTTATCGAGACTTGTTATAGCTATATCTATTCCTTCCTTTCTCTCTTTAACAAGCTTTCTTTCTACAGATAAGCGCCAATAGATCGACGAAACTCCAGGTTTACTATCAGACAGATCTTTCACAATACAGATCCGTTACAGTTTCCCGATGAAAGCGAGAACAGCAATTCATTCTAAACCATTCGTATGTGTACCGATTTAGAAATGCTTTCTCATAAGAATAGGGTACTCTATTGGGGGAAAGTCTTATATAGTTCTTTACTCTACGCTACGCTAATAAAAGAAGTTAGTAGACTAGCTGAGCTCTTCTTAGAACTCTAATGCTTGTGAGTAAGTCACTCTCTGGAAAGCCTAGTCCTTTATAGGAAAGCAAGCCCCTTCTACTAGAAAGTGGATTCAAGTTAGGAAGCAAACGGATAGGGGCATCGGTCGCGCATTCCGGTAGCAGCCTATTGAGTCCGGTGCGATTCCCTTCCTTTTCATAAATATCTTCTTTTCTGTCCTTTATAACTCGAAGACTTATGGCGAAAGGAAGTCCCTGAAAGGAAGGTAACGGCTGGCTAGCCCCTACTACTATAAAGACGTAGGTGGGCAAGGAAGAGATAATGTTCCTAGCCTTCGGGTCAGGAGTTTCCGAAATTAGAAGTCAGAGGATAGGTTGACTCAGCTGGCTGATGAACTCCTGTGGTTGCTGCCAGGAGGGGATAAATAACCAACAAGATATCTGCTTGCCACGCTGCCCGCGGGCTCCACAGGCAATCTCTTTCGAGCGGGGTATAGATATTGACGAATAAAGAAGTCCCGGGAGGGCCGGTCAATTGACTCCTCTGAGTGAGAGGGAACTAAGCAATCAAGTATAGCAGTCTGCGACGCTCTATCAACACCTTGTACAGAGCGGTTCTCCTCTACCTTGTGCCGCCCAACGGATTCATCCACGAGGGCCTGTTACAACGGTTTGAAAGCCGTAATTCCAATAAGTCTATTGGAATTGGCTCTGTATCAATGGAATCTCATCATAACGAATTGGTGTGGTATATTCATATCATAACATATGAACAGTAAGAACTAGCATTCTTAGAGTTCTTTCTTTTAGAAATCGTAGTTCCATTCTGATTGCGAGAAGTTTCATTACGAAGCTATGCGGATATCTATCTAAGAGTCAGGGGCTGGACCTTACCGCATTTCCAATCCACAAGCAAAGCATTGAATGAACACTGAAAAGGGTGGGAATATGCTCCTAGACGGGTTTCCCCACCTATGAAGCTTTCAACTCATCATATGGCTATGCTTATGCGCGAGAACTTGTGTACATACAATCATGAAAGAGCATTTCGAGATGGAAGCAAATACTTACAATGAAATCACAGACTCAGTAACCGGGGAAGGCAAGGTAGCCCAACTTCTTTCGCACCGCTTTCACAGCCGCTCAGCGAGGCGGACTTTCATGCTAATTTTAATATTCCGTTGACAAGGCCTCTGTCTAAGCAGGAAAATCCGGAGGGTAGCGAGAGGCTTAAAACTCTTCCATCTAAGCGAAAAGAATCGACATCTTTCATTTTCCATCCACGAATGTTAATGCTTCATTATCAATTAATTTGGGGACATTGCCCAGTTCTTATAACACATCTATGATACCAACAAGAACAACTTCATCTGGGACAGAAGCTGGAATTGGATCGATAAGTACCCTTCTTTACCGATGCAGATGGAAATTAGTTTCGCAGAAAGATCAAATTAAGAGATTTATTTTCGATCTACTTTAGGGATTCACCTAGCAGCTTTCTTTTAATAGGAAAGCTCGTTCCACCCAAATTCTTTCGTAGCAGCTTGAACTGAACCGGGGGAGATAAAAACAAACAAACCCCATTACTCGATCAGGGGATCTAAGCCACAGCTCTATTCCCGACTAACGACTTGTCACGATCCAATTGTTTATTTAATATAGTTTTAATGTTCCAAGTGTAATACATAAAAAGAAATATCTTTTTGATTCCGATCGTCAATCCACTTTCCATAATAATAAGTAATTGGCTAACAAGCCTTTTTGATTAAAGGCCCCCGTTATAAATGGTGGGATCTCCGGGTTGACACTAATGGAGGAAGTGCCCAATGGGCCAAGGGAACAAGTTAAAAACAAAACACTCACCAAGGAGAAAAGCGCTGGCTGAGCAGCAGCTCCAGCTCACTATTACCTTTCTTTCAGGCCTCCCGAACCACTAGTCTTTAGCAGCTCTATTCGATAGATGTGGATTGACAGATTATGGGTCAACAAGCGTGCTGGCAGGAATTCCTTGCAGAGTTATCTCTCTTCACTAAGAATTTTGACCCGTCACCGCCAACAATTCTTTCTCTTGAGCTCTATACCTCCGCTCAGCTTCAGACAGCTTGTGACTCTCTAATACGACGGGATGTCCATCTTGTAGCAAAACTCCACCAGTCCGACGCATCGGTTTGTACTTCGAAAAGGCTTGTTCACATCTGGAAGAGCCGGAACCGGATCCTCCCTTCTTCGCACTCATTACTCCAACACCACGCCACACCTTTCTTCAAGAGCTCGGTCAATGGCGTAGTTTTCTTCCTTCGATGAAACGGGAACGAAGTTCTTTTACATTCATAGGAGTCTGCCACTCCTTTATAGTTTCTACTTTTTTCCATATCCATTCAGATTCGCCCAATGATGTGATCCAAAAAACTTGAAGGTCACTTGGGGAATGAGTACTTCTCCCTTTTAACATATAACTGGTTCTCTCGCAACTTCTCCATCAAGGAATGGGCTATTTGTTTCGCACCGTGACCTTGTTGAGAGCCCTGTAGTCCACACACAACCTTAAGGTTCCATCATGTTTCCTCTGGAATAACACTAGCGTTCCGAATGCTGGCCTTAGATGGCCTGGTATCCACTCTTTATACGATTCATAGCACCGGACAGATTGAACATAAGACAACTTCTCCTCCCATAATCGCTTGAGACAACAATGGACAGATCTGGTTCGGGGTGGTAGTCTGACCGGCTGAGAGCGAGAAGTCTATTAATCCAGGAAGTTTACTCCGCCCCCTTCGTATCTTATGTCTTTCATTTAGGTACTGAAGACTAGATCTGACCTGGATGTGTAAACTGTTCAAATGGAAGCATTAACCCCTTGTCATTTGTAAGAACTGATAGCAATGAATATACTGAGAACTACATAGCCCACCCTAAACATCTTGAGGCTTTTGGCTGTTTTCTTGACGCCTTACGGACTGCCTTACGGCATCTAAACCATGGATTCGCATCACCACGGCCTATTATATAGTAGAGTTCTTCCTCTCTCTACCCTTCTTCGGACCGCTATCATAAGAATGTGGTACTCTCTTTTTTTGGTTAGACCTATGGGGAGAATAATTTATTCTTATTTTGATTTCATCTTCCCCGGACTTCTTTTCTTTCTAGGCTTCCAGTAGCTCTTTCTTCACCAAGAGAAACCTTGGAGAAGACCATAAAGAAGGGAAAGCGTGCTTATCGGAGTTTCCGCTGTCCTTGAGAGAATTGTAAACCCCAACCAACGACTAACGAACCTACGGTCGGGACATTTTCGTGGACTAGCCGGAGATTTCGCACCAAAAGAAATGTCGTATAGAAATAGAAATAGAAATCGTAAAGCATATAAAAAAAACTAAAAACGAAGCCGCGCGAGATCTTTGGACTTTTCAAACAAAGCTAATCTTTCTGTGGTACTTCTTTCCCATGCTTTCCGTTGGGCAAAACCCAACAACCAACCTATCTATAGTTCTTCAATACTAGTACGGGAAGGTAAGAAGAACTTACTTTTCCGTATGGAATTATTTTTTGTCAATCAATCATGCCTCAACTGGACCCATTGACATTCGCCTTTTTTTCGGAAACCGTTCTGACGACAGCGGATCCGCTGCAGCTCCTTATGGGATACCTCTCCCTTCCAAATCAAGACCCGGAATGGGTCACCTTTGTGCGTTCCCACTTGGGAACAACTTCGCCTGAGCATTTTGGCTCCGTTGTGAAATCCTTTTTGAATCTAGAAGGCTCTTCGTGGCTGAAAAATATGATTGTACAAGTGTACCAAAATCTTTTTTATGCCCACGAGAGCCCGCAGCTCTTTATACCCGCGCGAGATCTTGATTTAGTAATTCGATCAACGTTCGAATTGCTGAATCAAGATTTCAATACGCACTCACTTTCACAAACCCTTAATTCTCTTTGCACAGAGGGTCCACAATCCCCCTTCTATTCGGATGTTCTAGAATCAAATGGATTTGAGATTGTTTGGAAGAAGGAACAAAGGGAACTTCTTCTTAACCTACAGCGGGAGGCGCAGGCCCTAGAATTCCTTCAATTAGAGCAAAGGGCTTTGGATTTTGCATCCCAAAGGGAATTCCTTTTAACAGGTA